AGTTACTAGTAAAAAATATTAGTTATTTACTAAACTTTTTAGGAAGATGTCGAACATAGAAATTTCAATTATTATTACTCTTACAATAATTTATATGGATACAGCACAAGCAGAAAAAAAAATATTTAATTTTGATATAAATCATAGAATGAACTAAGTTAGCCTAATGAAATTATAACTCCCCTTTTTCTTTATTATTTCATTTATTCAAAATAATTAACTAGTTCATTTTGAAATTGATTAATTGGTTTCTATTTCAATAAAACATGTTTATAGGAAGGAATCTACTATATCTATACGCCACTTTATTTTTTTCAATTTTCGAAACTAAATCTAAAGAAAAAATTACTAAAATATGGTTTATAAAGCTATGTTATGTATAATTACTAATTTCATTAGAATTTTAAAATTGCAATTTAGTTTCTTTTTTTTTCTGGATCTTGATCAATTAAAAATCACACGATGACATATCATATATATATTTGATTTTAGTTTGAGGAATGTTTTATTCTATTTCGAATAATATTTTTTTATGGTTTTTTTTAAGAGAATGCTATAAAAAATCGATAATGACATAGTAAAAAACCACTTCTTTTGAACAATAGATGTCTTTCACATCCAATAGAATAGTGAGTAATCTCTTCATTTTCAAATGGCAGTTCCAAAAAAACGTACTTCTATATCAAAAAAACGTATTCGTAAAAAGATTTGGAAAAAAAAAGGATATTGGGCAGCTTTAAAAGCCTTTTCGTTGGGTAAATCTCTTTCCACCGGGCAATCAAAAAGCTTTTTTGTGCGACAAACAAATAAGTAATAAAAATAGTGAGAATCTGAATCTACGTAACTCAAAAAGTTGTCGAATTTTATGTAGACTATCAAATGAATGATTTCCATTGTCTATTCTTTTGAACTAATCAATATTAAATTCTTTTTGCATTTTGGTCTTATGATTTGCAGAATGCTAATTTTTTATTATTGAATTCGTAAAAAAAAAAAAGAAAAGACTTTTTTAAGTTCTATCCCCTAGCCGGGGGTAGAACTAGTTAGTTACAATGGGTCCATTTCCGAAGAGGAGAAACTTCACGAAAGGCCAAACTCTAAACTAAAAAAAGAAATCTTCAAATTTCTATTCATTTTTATTCTTTCTTAAAAACTTAAAAAAGATTCTATTGAATTAACTTTTTCAGCCTCGACTATTGAATAGGAATACGCTATTATAAGTTTGAGCAAGCCGCTATGGTGAAATTGGTAGACACGCTGCTCTTAGGAAGCAGTGCTAGAGCATCTCGGTTCGAGTCCGAGTAGCGGCATGCCCTCTTCTAAAAAAAAAGAAAATAGATTCTATAATAAATTCAATTACTGATTATCACTTCGTAATTAAGGGACCCCCTTTACTTTTTTAAAAATTTTTATGATATTTTTAACTTTAGAGCATATATTAACTCATATTTCCTTTTCGATTGTTTCAATTGTAATTACAATTCATTTAATAACCTTATTAGTCGATGAAATCATAAAACTATCTGATTCGTCAAAAAGGGGCATGATCGCGACTTTTTTCTGTATAACAGGATTATTAGTCATTCGTTGGGTTTATTCGGGACATTTTCCATTAAGTAATTTATATGAATCATTAATCTTTCTTTCATGGAGTTTCTCTATTATTCATATTGTTCCGTATTTTAAAAAAAATAAAAATGATTTAAGTACAATAACTGCACCAAGTGTTCTTTTTACACAAGGCTTTGCTACTTCAGGTCTTTTAACTGAAATACATCAATCCGAAATATTAGTACCTGCTCTCCAATCTGAGTGGTTAATAATGCACGTAAGTATGATGGTATTGGGTTATGCAGCTCTTTTATGCGGATCGTTATTATCAGTAGCGCTTTTAGTGATTACATTTCGAAAAGACATAACACTATTTTATAATAAAAATCACGTATTGAATTTCAACGAATCTTTTTCCTTTGGTGAAATTCAATACATGAATAAAACAAACAATTTTTTTGGAAATACTTATTTTTTTTCTGCTAAAAATTATTACAGGTCCCAGTTGATTCAACAATTGGATCATTGGGGTTATCGTGTTATTAGTATAGGTTTTATCTTTTTAACCATAGGGATTCTTTCGGGAGCCGTATGGGCTAATGAAGCGTGGGGGTCATATTGGAGTTGGGACCCAAAAGAAATTTGGGCATTTATTACTTGGACCGTATTCGCTATTTATTTACATAGTCGGACAAATAAAAAATGGCCGCCCGAAATTTCTGCAATTGTGGCTTCTGTTGGCTTTCTTATAATTTGGATATGCTACTTTGGGGTCAATCTGTTAGGAATCGGGCTACATAGTTATGGTTCATTTATATTAATGTCTAAAGAAAGTCTCTAACTAATATCAACAAAATAAAACCTATATAAAAAAACTTTGTGTAAGCCGGCGAAAACCATATGAATCACTACACTACTTGATTCATATGGTTCTCAAAAAAACCAAACG